GCCTACTTAAAAATTCGCTTTCAACAACGTCAACAACACCACGAAAAAAGTAAACTATGGTTGCCCACTGATCTGAGATCATAGGTGAAATCCAATCCCTTCGCTTCACGCCAGGCTTGGAACCCGTAAGTCAGGCTCCCTTCGCCTCTCGGAAGCGAGAAAGCGAGCAGCTTTGTGCCAAACCTTTCCCCTTTTATAATAAGAAAAGCTTCATAGCTCCAACCGCGACTTTGTTCTGGAAGAAAACCAGCTGAAGGAAGTAGGCCCCACCCTGTGAAACAAAAGTGTACGTACATAAATAAGAAGGCTGGTTATGGCCTGACGAAGTGCGGGCTCCTTTCCATCTATCTTGACCGGGAAGGAAGAGGGGGGAGGCTCTTGCGGAAGCGCTGCCCGCCCTTTTTTATTTTGAGAGATCCCAACTATTGAGGATTCCAGGCTTTCCGGACTCGTAACAGACGGCTATAGGAAGAAGAAGAGGCGGCTGAAGCCGTTGCAGGTCCTTCTCCTTCCGCGGAAACGGCCCTCTTTTTTGTTTTCTTTGTTCACCACGGCACGAAATCATGAAGAAGCTGGAATAACTCAGAAAGAGAGTGGCGCCTAGCCGTTGAGAGCGTCTGTTGTCTTTGTAGAGGAACAGTACGATCTTGGACTGGCCCCCTTCGCACGATCGTCAAAGAAAAAGAAGTCCGTGCTACTATAAGGCCTCTAAACTCCTCCCTCAGGACACTGTTGCGTTGTCCATGGGGACGGGGTAGCCCCGACTTCCATAGGTCCTTGGTTCGATCTCCTAATGAGAATTGAGGTCCTTGCGCGGGCGTCTCATCCCTAACTTTGACTTGCTTGCTCTGTATGGAGTGCCCCGTGGTTTCTCAAGTGCCAGCCGCAGAGAGGAATGCCGTCAACTAGGGCGCTATTGGCCACTAACCACTCGCTCGCCGGCCGCTCGGGCTCCGCGTTTCAAGTTCGTTATCCTAACCGTCTTCTCTGCTTCACCGGGAGCCTGGCCCCTTTTTCGCACTTATCTACTGCCTTGCTCCTCGGCTCCCTACTGCTCCAGCCGCTCGCTGTAAAAGCTTGCTTTTCGGGTGGCTCGCACGCTGGGTGGTGCGGCTGAGCCAGAGTGGGCTCAGCAGTCGGCCTATGTTTTCGGGCGCACGCATAAAAGCATGATTAGTTCCACAAATTTCACTGCACTGACCATAGTAAACTCCTTCTCGTTGTACCAAAATAGAGGTCTGATTTAAACGACCAGGTACAGCATCACATTTGACACCTGAGGAAGGTACAGCCCAACTATGAAGTACATCAGCAGATGTTACAATAATACGTATATGAGTTTTTGCTGGTACAACCACTCTATTGTCCACTTCTAATAAACGTGATTGACCCAATTCTGGATCATCTTCTGGAATCGTATAACTGTCAAAAGTGAGTGACTGTTCATCGGAACTGTTATAGTCCGAATACTCATAAGGTTGGGTCGACGCCCGCCTCCCCCCAAACTGTACTTGCAAGTTTCCCCGCAAAAAGCTCTCCACGCCTACTTGACGAAAGAGCACTATTTTTCTTTAGTTTTAGGTAGTTCTCCCGACTGTAAGACCCTTTACTTTATGAGTAAGAGGAATCGAAGGCCGCGAAAAGTTTATTGGCAACAGGGGACCCTTTCTTACCCAGCCCTACCTACCCTATGTATTCGAGGGGGAGGCTGTAACCGAAAAAGACCTGGTTCCACACACATAGGACAGGCAGAAGGTATGGGACGACCAGTTCACCACGAAAAGCGAATTCGCACTTATAGTCGTCTTCTTTGTTCGAGAAATGCGCAGTGGAAAAGGATGCTAGTCGGCTCGGCGAAGTTGTGGGCTCTAAGAAAGAAGATCCAGAGTGATTCCTCACCTATCCTGTCAGGGGCCCAGTTGAACGCTCGAGTATAGATTTTCTATGCTCATGTGAACGGCCGGGGCATAAAGCTCGTAGATCTAAAAGGATCCATCCATAGACCTGACCGGATATCGTGAACAAAACAAAAACAAAGTTGGTTTTTAGTAGTCGTTCATGAGACCGATCATTCCCGCGTTCCAGCGTGCATTATGCCAACAGGTCCCATCCCCAACTGACGCTGAGAAGTTGAGTCACCCTTCTTTTTTTTTTCTATAAAAAAAAAGAGATATAGTATATATCCTGTATCGATCATAGGATCACTCTATGAAGAGGTCAATTCTCTGTGACCTCCCCCCGTTCACGACATCCCTTGCTTCTCGCTGCGAGCGGCTCTTCGGTTCCAGAGTAGAAGCGCTGGTCCTCTTCGGTTTTGAAGCTTGTGCCTGCTCTTACCTACCGTAGGACCTCCGTCCCCGAAGCGAAGAAAGAGGAGCAGGCAATAAGGTTATTGTCCTCTCCCGGCCCAGTAGTTCCGAAACTACTACCGTGGTTGTTGCCAGCGGGGATCCCCCATTCCGAAAGGTTACTGGGCCGGCCGTTAGGTCCAAAGTTGTATGCCATTGCTATGGTGCCGCTAGATTCACTACTTCAGCGCCGTTATCGGACATTGCAGGCTGAGCATCTATTTCTCGTATATCGCTCTACACCGAGAAGAGGGATGTGTACCTCCAGCAACAACAAGAATGGAACCATAGGCTCCTATGCTGAAAGCATTTCAGGGTATAGGTCTAACCACCTCAATCAACTCCCCGTTTCTGGCATGCTATAGTTATAAAAGTCTCTCGACGACGGGAATGGGAGATTACCAGTAAGCCAGATGCTTTGCGAACTATATTCTTCTTTAAGGCATTTCGTTGCACTTAAATCACCTTCGTGAAGAGGCGCACTCCGATACCATTGATGTCCAATAGCTTTGATAGTAATGGCTGGATCTACTACTACCTCGTCCATTGAGTATAACAGAGCAAATGATGGTATAGCAATGAACATCAGGATGATAGACGGAAATATGGTCCGAATAATCTCGATAGTAGTTCCATGAACAATCCTTTGCGGGATTGGATTTTTTTTATAGTGGAAATGCCATAAAGCGCGAACCAAGATCCATGATACGAAAACCAAAATCAGAATGAGGAAGAAAAAGATATCATGATGTAAGTCTATTATTCCTTGCATCATAGGTGTTGCTGCGTCTTGAAATCCTAATTGCCATGGTTCCGCTGCATCACAAGGAGCAATTGGGAAGAATAGCCATTCTCGAACAATCATTTGGTTCATTCTTTGACTGCTCTGCTCTCTCGAAAAATGAAGAAAGACTCTCCCAATTCAGGAAGACGGAAATTGCCGGTTGGTTGTTAACCAATGATCCGGAAAGCATGGGAGTTTTGGGCATAAGAATTGCTTTCTTCTCTTATTAAATTTCGTCTTGGATGAACAGTTCTAAATGAAGTCGTAATTTTATATACGATGCCACCGGACCTTTTTCTCCCTCGCAGTCAAAACTATCCTCTCCATCTCGAAGGATTCAATCCAGCCACGGGTTTCCCTATGACTACAAAGTGCCGCATCTCTTATTGAAAACCCACCTTTCTTCTTCTTCACTTTCGGCAGCTCGTAGCAATTGTATGCGTGGGGGTGAATTAAAATTGCATTGTAGTTAGGAGCGAGGACTTAGATCAGAGGAAGGGTAGCGAAGTGAATGAAGGTCTTTCTGAAAGCCAGTTCCAGAGTGGAAAGCTCAGTAGAATATGCCAGAAAGCTAGCGAGGCCGCATCACGTCAGCACTAGCGAGAGACCTTTATTAGAATAGAAAATTGGCACGCACAAGCAAAAAAATTTCTAACACGCAAGAGCCTTCTTCTTTGGTCTTTTCACACACGAGAAAAGCCATTCCATTCTTTTGGGCGTAGAATTGAAATATAAAAATGAAAAGTAGAGGACGTAGCTGGCGCACAAGACGAAGGAGAACAGAGGGGGTTCGGGGGAGGAGCTCTCGGCACATGGTCGGCGGTCGGTGGTTGACGAGTCAAGGCGCTTCCTCTTCTTTATAGACATAGATGCGAATGGAGAAGGAATTCTGATCTGCTTGGCTCTTTATTTATTATTAAGAAATGAAGAAATGTATTCCCGCTTGTGGGAGTTGCAGAAGCTAATACAAATTATTAAGAAATACCAGATTAAATATGCATCCAAATCCGTATGGGAATGCGGAATAAGGCAAAGGGGCGGTGGGCCAGCCAAAGAGGATCAGTAGGGCACCGGTGCTGTTCAAGAAAAAAAGCATGACGCAAGCCTCCGTCTATGTTGTTGTATCGACTCAAAAGCTTTAGCAATTGCGCGAAAGAAGACAAGACCTAAGCGTTGGGAGGGGAGATTCTTTCACATCTTGTAAGGCCGAGCCGTGAAGATTTGATTAGGAAAACCATTGAGGATTTCGACCCTGATCTGTCTACGCCATGAATTAATGGAATTGATTCGGGTATAACAGCAGATGGGCACAGCAACCCTAACCTGATCTCCTTGGGAAGCACTCGGAGTTCGAGACGGAACCCTTCGACAGAAGATTCTTTCTCCCCCGGGAAGGAGCGCGCACTGAAGCCAGCGTAGGAAAAAGCAATTACCACTAGAGCGTTTGAAACCTTGTAGACGAGATTTTCAGATGCCAGTCAGTCCGTTCGGGCTCATGCCCCGGTCAGGGAAGACAGAAGAAAGGGGGGCTACAAGAAACTTTCCCTTACCTACCGATCGGCTCAGGATCGATAGGCCAATTGACTAGTGCAGGAACGAGTGAACCTGCTCTTCCAAGAGCAGAAGTAGGCGCGTAAGCCACTTCATCTTCATTTACAGATTACGGAACATAGAAACTCTCTAATCGTGACGGGGGATGAGAAAGGGGAAGTCGGGGTCTAAGACAGCCAGTGCTACTATATTGGATCGGGCAATCAGTGACGCTGCTAAAACGGAAATCCGACAGCAACTATCGATTATCAAACAACTGGGCCAAAGGCATAAGATGAGTGAAACTCAAGCACTTTCCTATAAGTAGATTAGCGTCACGCCAAGGCAACTCTCAAACCATCGGCGAGAGGAGAGGGAAGACCAACTCTCATCTTTCCCAACCCAGAAGAAAGAAGATGAGCCGATTACCAAACCGTTGAGGGAATGGAAAGGAGTAGCCGACCCAACCTGAAGAAAACTACTGAATCAGGGGCATAGGCATACGTAGAATCAGACGGGAATGAAAAAGACAGGGTTTGTCCCAGCCGGTATAATAAGAAGACAAAAAGAGGGGAAGTCTGCTCCAGATAAACCCCGACGACTAGACTTAACCTTTCTTTATGCATTCATGCAGGATGGAACTCTTCTTCACTCCCCTCTCTCTTAAATAAAAGGAAAAGGGAGGTGAAAAACACCTATCCCTCGGATGCCAAAAAACTCACCATATCTGCCGGTTTGCAGATACTTTCACACCGTCTATAAATACCCTCGACAAAAAGGGTTAAAAGGACACTTTTGGTTTAACCGGGAAACTGTAACGCCATAACGAACAGCCCTCGACTAAACACAATAAAGAAGAGTGGAAAAAAGTAAGCCTTACCGGGGGTCAGACAAAGAGAAATGCTCTTCCTGCGGCCAAGGGTGACGGCTCTTCATCATAGGCACGAGGGGCGTCACTTATGTAGCATGATTTTACCTTCGGACGTATAGAAAGCTCATTTCAGAAGCAAGGAAAAGAACATGAATTGGGGCTTAATCTTCAGCTACTAATCGGTTCCGCATAAGCCACTAAAAGGTGGGGGCGGGAGGACATAGATAATCAAAATGCAGGGGTGGTGGATAAAGCAACAACAATCGAATTCATTCCGTCCAGAATGTAGTGTAGCAAAGCAAAGAATCTTTCCTGCTTCAGAGCTATTCAGAGCGTGACGGATAGGTATTATATTTGAAATAAGGGGGCTACCCTTTAATTAAGGTGGGATAGTGTGTCAGTAAAGACGCAGTGGTTAAGGGCATAGACCTAACGACAAGACAGAAACAATTGTGGGTTCCACCCGCTTCCAGTCGAGTTTTATAGATTCCGATAGAGTCTTTTGCTTTTGACAAGATGCCATAGTCCTTTTGGTAAGCGTAAGCATTTCGTAAGCAGAAAAAACGTTATATTTAACTCCCGGTATCAGTTACAATGCTCACTATTACGGATCTCACGACGACAGCTCCCGCTGAAGCAATTGTTGCTGCGGAGGTAGCTAAATTACCTATCCGCTATAGAAGTATCAGGCATGTTGTGGCGGACTTAAATAAACCTTAGTTGAAATTCAAAATTCTTGGTGAACCAGAAAGAAATTATTGACCTTGATATAACCTTTTTTTTATACCGGAGTAAATGAAGACTCAACGAATGGCACGCACGAAGAAGCCTACTCAGAGTAGGAATCCCGCACATTCTAAAAAAAGGAAAATGGACCTGCAACTACCTGTTACTTTCTTTAAGGAAGATTGCAAATAAGAGCTGATCCTATAATTGTAATAGCAAGATTAGGATCCCGACTCATCTGTAAATATAAGGCATATCATATAAGGTAAATACATAGATCTAGGTAAACTTACGTATACTATACCTATACGGCTATCCTTTTCTCTAACAGGAAAACTACGGGATAGCTATGCCGCATCAAAGTCAAAAAGGCATATTTATGGATATGTACTAAGCCAGCTCTTTATACTAAGGCATATCAAAGAATGGGGTTTGATATAGGGAGTCTTTGCTCTTTACTCTTCTATTTACCTTTACCCAACATAAAGAACTGTGCCATAAATTCATAAGAACTGCTATTTTCTTTTCTTCTATAGCTTCGAGCCCTTTAGTTCGTTATCAAGCGTATAGCTGCAAGGGTGATCGCTGGCCACAAACTTGCAAGAGTCAGCTATTTGTTCACTGGAAAGCATTCGTTCCCCACGTTCGAGCTAGTCGAATCAGTACTTCTTGTTATACCGTTCGTGCCCCGTTAAGCCACTTAACTCGCTTTCAATAAAAAAAAATCCTGCTTCCAATTAAGAAGACTGAAATGAAAACTTTTAAAGATGTTATGGAGGGTTTAAAAGTCATCGGTGCTGGAACTGCTACAATTGCTTTAGCTGGAGCTGCTGTCGGTATTGGAAAGATAGACAGTTCGTTGATCCATTCATTAGCACGGAGTCCGGAATTGGATACGTCATTGTTTGGTTATGCTATTTTAGGCTTTGCTCTAACCGAAGCTATTGCCTTGTTTGCCCTAATGATGGCCTTTTTGATTTCATTCGTATTCCGATCATCAAAAGTAAAGTTCTTACCAGCCTTAGTCAAATAGGGGGTAGAGCACAGTTCTTAAACAGAAGAATGGCAATAAAGAGGAAATAATGAAAATGGATTATTCTTCAGTCGAGAAAAAAGTCAATACAGAAGGAGGCTAGTCCCCGAAAATGCCCGTTCGCTTGTCGTTGGGGATAAAAATCTGACTTTCTCGTTCCGTTGTTCTTTTTTTTCTCTTATTGCTGCATCAACTAGGACTGCTAAAA